ATTTCCTAAGGATCGATTTAGTGAAATCCGCTATTTCATATATCGGGAAAAGAAATGATCCATCATTAGAAAAAGATGAGGGATCAGATCATACCAATATGAATCCATTTGATTCCATTTATTCAAAGACAAAACCTCAACAATCGTTTAACAAAAATCAAGGAACTGCTCGTACGTTGTTGGGTATAAACAAAGAATATCAATTTTTTATAATTTTGTCATCATCCAATTGTTTTCGAATAGGCCCATTTATATCCAAGGGTGAAAAATATCGCAAAGAATCAATTCAAAAAGATCCCCTAATTCCAATTAGGAATTCCTTTGGTCCTTTAGGAACAGCCCTTCAAATTGCGAATTTTTTTTCATTTTACCATTTAATAACTCATAATCAGATCTTGGTAACTAATTATTTGCAACTTGACAATTTAAAACAAACCTTTCAACTACTTAGATTTAAATATTATTTAATGGATGAAAATGGACGAATTTATAATCCCGATACATGCAGTAACATCATTTTGAATCCATTCAAATTGAATTGGTATTTTCTTCATTATCATTTTTGTGAAGAGACATCCGCCAAAAATTATCTTGGACAATTTGTTTGTGAAAATGTATGTATAACCAAAAACGGACCGCACTTTAAATCGGGTCAAGTTCTAATTGTTCAATTTGACTCCGTAGTAATAAGATCGGCTAAGCCCTATTTGGCTACTCCAGGAGCAACAGTTCATGGCCATTATGGGGAAATCATTTATGAGGGGGATACATTAGTTACATTTATATATGAAAAATCGAGGTCTGGTGACATAACGCAAGGTCTTCCAAAAGTGGAACAAGTTTTAGAAGTTCGTTCGATTAATTCAATATCGATAAATCTAGAAAAGAGGATTGATGGTTGGAACGAACGTATAACAGGAATTCTTGGAATTCCTTGGGGATTCTTGATTGGGGCTGAGCTAACTATAGCGCAAAGTCGTATCTCTTTAGTTAACAAGATCCAAAAGGTTTATCGATCCCAGGGGGTGCAGATCCATAATAGGCATATAGAAATTATTGTACGTCAAATAACATCAAAAGTCTTGGTTTCAGAAGATGGAATGTCTAATGTTTTTTTGCCCGGAGAACTAATTGGCTTGTTTCGGGCGGAACGAACGGGGCGCGCTTTGGAAGAAGCAATATGTTACCGAGCTACTTTATTGGGAATAACGAGAGCATCTCTGAATACTCAAAGTTTTATATCCGAAGCGAGTTTTCAAGAAACTGCTCGAGTTTTATCAAAAGCTGCTCTCCGGGGCCGTATCGATTGGTTGAAAGGACTAAAAGAAAACGTTGTTCTGGGGGGGATGATACCCGTTGGTACCGGATTCAAAGGATTTGTACACCAGTCAAGTCAACATAAGGGCATTCCCTTGAAAACAAAAAAAAAGAATCTATTCGAGGGAGATATTTTGTTTTACCACAGAGAATTATTTGATTCTTGTCTTTCAAAGAATTTCTGTGATAGATCAAAACAACAATGATTTATCGGGTTTAATAGAAAAGATTCATCTTTTTTATCTTTTATGTATTTGTTATGGTTATTTAATTTAGTAAGAAAATAACGAAATAATGAATAGAAAGGAATTAATGGTTTGGGTTGTATATCAACGGCCAATCCGCGGTATAAAAGAAGGTTCCGTTGGAACAATTATTTATTTCAGAATATCTCATCTCTTTATTAAAAAAAAAAAGAGAAAGTGTGGGGAGAAATGACAAGAAGATATTGGAACATCAATTTGGAAGAGATGATGGAAGCGGGAGTTCATTTTGGTCACGGTACTCGGAAATGGAATCCTAGAATGTCGCCTTATATCTCTGCAAAATGTAAAGGTATTCATATTATAAATCTTACTCGAACTGCTCGTTTTTTATCAGAGGCTTGTGATTTAGTTTTTGATGCATCAAGTAGAGGAAAACAATTTTTAATTGTTGGGACAAAAAATAAAGCAGCTGATTCAGTAGCACGGGCTGCAATAAGGGCTCGCTGTCATTATGTTAATAAAAAGTGGCTTGGGGGTATGTTAACGAATTGGTCCACGACAGAAACGAGACTTCATAAATTCAGGGACTTGAGAATGGAACAAAAGGCAGGGAGACTCGCCCGTCTCCCAAAGAGAGATGCAGCCGTGTTGAAGAGACAATTATCTCACTTGCAAACATATCTGGGTGGGATCAAATATATGACAGGGTTACCGGATATTGTAATAATCGTTGATCAACAAGAAGAATATACGGCCCTTCGAGAATGTATTACTTTGGGAATTCCAACGATTTGTTTAATCGATACAAATTGTGACCCTGATCTCGCAGATATTTCGATTCCGGCAAACGATGACGCTATAGCTTCAATTCGATTAATTCTTACCAAATTAGTATTTGCAATTTGTGAAGGCCGCTCTAGCTATATAAGAAATCCTTGATTCATAATAAAATAAAAAATTGACTTCCTAAACTCTAT